TATTACCTTGACACCAAAGAAGAGTTCGACCCAATGCTTTATTTCTGTCCTAGTTGATCCTGATTCGACATTAGAAGTATATTGATTGTTCCTCAATAACCGAATACTTTTTTCGGTAAATACTGCATATTTGATTCCATCCATTTTCTTCCCTATAAGTTCCACTATCGATAAGAATTCTAGTTCTTATTCTTCATATGTTCTGGTATGAATATACCATACCAATTCGTTATGTATGGATGATGAGATTGCATTGATACAGAGCCAATTCGAATAGACTTATTGAACGTTCCCATTGGTGTGCATCCAGCAGGAATTGAACCTACGAATTTGCCAATTATGAGTTGGGCGCTTTAACCATTCAGCCATGGATGCTTAACAGGAATCATGCTATAATAGAAATCATATTATACGGGGATCATGCTATATCATGGTATATATCTATCAAATAGATATAATAGGAATCATGTTCTAATAGAAATAACAGAGATCATGCTATATCATGGTATATATCTATCAAATAGATATAATAGGAATCATGTTCTAAATAAGGAAATTCCAATTGAAATTATTATCAATAAATTATTATCAATATTAGGAGGGCTATGAAGCAACATCCATTCAAAGACTGGATCTTCGAATTGAGAGAGATATTGAGAGAGATTAAGAATTCTCACTATTTGTTAGATTCATGGATCAAATTCGGTTCTGTGGGATCTTTCACTTACATTTTTTTCCACCAAGAACGTTTTATGAAACTCTTTGATCCCCGAATTTTAAGTATCCTACTTTCACGCGATTCACGGGGTTCAAGAAGCAATCCATATTTCACGATCAAGGGTGTAGTACTGCTTGTAGTAGCGTTCCTTATATTTCGTATTAACAATCGAAAGATGGTCGAAAGAAAAAACTTCTGTTTGATGGGGCTTCTTCCTATACCTACGAATCCCATTGGACCCAGAAATGATACATTGGAAGAATCCTTTTGGTCTTTCAATCTCAATAGGTTGAGTGTTTTTCTCCTGCATTTTCCAAAAGGGAAAAACATTTCTGAGAGTTGTTTCATGGATCCGCAAGAGAGTACTTGGGTTCTCCCAATAAATAAAAGAAATCCAAAGTCTATCATGGCTGAATCCAACCGGGGTTCGCGGTGGTGGAGGAACCGGGTCGGAAAAAAGAGGGATTCTAGTTGTAAGATATCTAATGAAACCGTAGCTGGAATTGAGATCTCATTCAAAGAGAAAGATAGCAAATATATGGAGTTTCTTTTTTTATCTTATACGGATGATCCGATCCGCAAGGACCATGATTGGGAATTGTTGGATCGTCTTTCTCCGAGGAAGAAGCGAAACATAATCAACTTGAATTCGGGGCAGCTATTCGAAATCTTAGGGAAACACTTCATTTGTTATCTCATGTCTGCTTTTTGTGAAAAAAGACCCATTGAAGGGGAGGGTTTCCAAGGAGCTGAGGCAACTAATGATATTGAGCATCTTTCCCATCTCTTCTCGAGAAACAAAAACAAGTGGGGTATTTCTTTGCAAAATAGCGTTCAGTTTTATATGTGGCAATTCCGCCAAGATCTCTTCGTTAGCTGGGGGAAGAATCAGCACGAATTGGATTTTTTGAGGAAGGTATCGAGAGAGAATTGGATTTGGTTAGACAATGTGTGGTTGGTGAACAAGAATCCGTTTTTTAGCAAGCTACGGAATGTATCGTCAAATATTCAATATGATTCTACAAGATCCATTTTCGTTCAAGTAACGAATTCTAGGCAATTGAAAGGATCTTCTGATCAATCCAGAGATCATTTCGATTCCATTAGAAATGAGGATTTAGAATATCACGAATTGATCGATCAAACTCAGCAACTAAAAGAAGGATCGATTCTTTGGGATCCTTCCTTTCTTCAAACGGAACGAACAGAAATAGAATCAGATCGATTCCTGAAAAGCCTTTTTGGATCTTCCTCAATGTCTCCGGAAGGTGAAAAGCGGATGAATAATCACTCGCTTCCGGAAAAAACCGAAGAATTTCTTGGGAATTCTAGAAGATCAATTCCTTTTTTTTTCTGGTCAGAATTTCATTTGGGTTCGAATCCTACTGAGGGGTCCACTAGAGATCCGAAATTTTTGAAGAAAAAACAAGATCTTTCTTTTGTCCCCTTCAGGCGATCGGAAAATAAAGAAAGGGTTGATATATTCAAGATAATTACGTATTTACAAAATACCGTCTCAATTCATCCTATTTCATCAGATCGGGGATGTGATATGGTTCCGAAGGATGAACCAGATATAGAGAGTTCCAATAAGATTTCATTCTTGAACAAAAATCGTTTCTTTCATCTATTCCATGACCGGGGATACACGTTACGCCACGATTTTGAAAGATTTCAAGAAATGGCAGATCTATTCACTCTATCAATAACCGAGCCGGATCTGGTGTATCATAGGGGATTCACCCTTTCTATTGATTCCTACGGATTGGATCAAAAAAAATTCTTGAATGGGGCCAGAGATGAATCGAAAAAGAAATCCTTTTTGGTTCTACCCCCTCTTTTTTATGAAGAGTTGGTCCGGATCCACTGTGGGAATGATTTGGAAGATCCAAAAGAAAGAATAGTGCTATTTGCTAGGAACAACATAATGGAGGCATATGGATTGATCCGAAATCTGATTGAAATCCAATATAGCACTTGTGGATACATAAGAAATGTATCGAATCGATTCTTTTTAATGAATCGATTCTTCGAATATGGAATTCGTGATACTCTGAATCATATAACTATAATGGAATATAGGATCAACCAACATTTATCGAATTTGAAAAAGAGTCAGAAGAAATGGTTTGATCCTCTTATTTCTCGAACTGAGAGATCCATGAATCGGGATCCTGATGCATATAGATACAAAGGGTCCAATGGGAGCAAGAATTTCCAGGAACATTTGGAACATTTCGTTTCTAACCATTCTCAAGTAGTGTTCGATCAATTACGTATCAATCAATATTGGATTATTAATCAATGCTATTCGATTGATTGGTGGTCCGAGGATTTGTATTGGTCAA